ACTCTTCTGACCAAACATAAGTAATTGTCAGCAAAGTTGTTTTTTTTTCTAAAAATCCAAAAATTTTTGTTATTTTATATGTAGGTCATCGACTCAGCGTTTGACATTTATTTACTATAGATATTGTAAGAAGATATAGTAAGATATAGTAAAGAAATAGAAAAAAATTGATAGAAAAATAAAAGATGAATATAACAATAAATAAAGGATTCAAAGCATTTTATCGACATGAGTGTTCTATATCGAAAAATTTCGAACTGCTCGTTTTTTTATTGAAAACTGTCTCGGTATTAACATAGTGGTAGAAAGAATACCATGCTGCGCCTGGACTTCAAACGGTTTAGCTTTAACCATGTTAATGGCCCCACATTATTGGTTGATAGAAAATCAAAGTATATTTACCAACAAATTGCGAAATGCTATGGTTCTTACATATGATTTCTTTATTTATTCAGAAGTAATTCGCGAAACTATGCACCTTTAGTTAGAAAGAAAAAAAAAGAGGTACAGCTGGTTGAATCCAACCTATTCTTGAAATAAACAACCCGCACACACTCCCTTTCCAAAAAAGATCAATACACCAATCACTACACTGAGATTTATTAGATTTGTTGCTAAGATATCGGTATTAAACCCGAAACTCCCGGCGGATGGCCAGTGACCCAAGAAAACGAAAGAATCGGTTCCATTTTTCATATGATCTCCTCTTGTATTTCTTATATTATAAATAAACTCAAAAAATCGTTGTATTACTTCAACCCTTTGCTACTTCTTTCAAATTTGTTTTTTTTTTCAATTGAGATTTCCAATAAGAATAATACTTATTGAAATAGAATTAATTGGAATAAGGTCCTATACTAGGTTTCGTGTGAATTACAAAATACCTTCTTTGTTGCAACACTTCTCCTTTGGACTACGAAGGGGAAGGAAGAAAGCGAGTGGGTAACACGAATTCCTCATCCTCAAATCAGTCCTTCCCGCGGTTTATTTTCTCAACTCAACGAATAAAAACAAATAAGTAATTCTGTAAGGTCGATATTTTGATAGAATGTGAAAAAGCAACCTGTAAGTCCAAGACCATAAAAGAAATACTTCTCATATTTATCGGATTAAACAAAAGGATTCGCAAATAAAAGCGCTAATGCTACAACCAATCCATAAATTGTTAAAGCTTCCATAAAAGCTAAACTAAGCAATAAAGTACCTCGTATTTTTCCCTCTGCTTCGGGCTGTCTCGCAATACCTTCTACAGCTTGTCCTGCAGCAGTACCTTGACCAACTCCAGGTCCAATAGAAGCAAGCCCTACAGCCAATCCAGCAGCAATAACGGAAGCGGCAGAAATCAATGGATTCATTATAAGTTCCTCACACACAAAAAAAGAAATGGTTAATGATACAATCAACCAATGAATTATGACTTCATTATTCCATTGCTAATATTCATCCAGTCGAAATAACTAAAAATTCCGAATTGAAATAGAAAATAAATCATAATATTATTGAATCATTAGATCATTAGAAAGACTTCATCTTTTTTAGTTCCTATTTGTAGAGTTTTTCTCAATCAATACAACTTGAGTATTTCATTTCCTTTTTCTAATCATTCTTCGATCTTTTTTATCTGTTTATTCATTCAATTCACAAACGAAATGGAAGGACTTCAGTTGGCATCCCTATCTAAATTTAGATAGGGCAAATTAAATATTCGTTCATATATAACTTGTCAATATCTAATATCAAATATACATATGTTTCTTCTATAACGTAAACCGCCTATTCTATCTTAAATTCAATCAGATTTTCTAATCATTCTTCGTAACATCTAATTCACAATATCTACAATAGTTAACTTATAGCCATTAGATCCCGCATACCTGGTGCAAACCCCCTCTACTAACCAACCCTTTTTTCTTTTATTTTAAACTGCACTTTTCGAATATCATTTTTCTATTATCGTAAACTTGATTTGTCTATTTAGAGAATATAAATAGATTATCTTGATAGAATAGAAAGAGTATTTTGAGCCACACATATATTGCCTTGATCTAAGCTAAAAATAGACTTTTCCTATGACTAATCAATGATGACCCTCCATGGATTCGCCTATATAAGCTGCAGCTAAGGTTGCAAAAATAAGAGCCTGAATACCACTTGTAAATAATCCAAGAAACATAACAGGTATAGGAACCACTAAAGGTACTAAAGAAACAAGAACAACAACTACTAATTCATCCGCTAATATATTTCCGAAAAGTCGAAAACTAAGTGATAGAGGTTTTGTGAAATCTTCTAAGATGTTAATGGGTAAAAGAATTGGAGTTGGTTGAATGTATTTACCAAAATAACCTAATCCTTTTTTTGTAAGACCCGCATAGAAATAGGCTACTGACGTGAGTAAAGCTAAAGCAACAGTAGTATTTATATCATTCGTGGGTGCGGCTAACTCCCCATGGGGTAACTGTATGATTTTCCAAGGTAAAAGAGCCCCTGACCAATTAGAAACAAAAATAAATAGAAACATAGTCCCAATAAAGGGAACCCAAGGACGATATTCTTCTCCAATTTGAGTTTTACTCACATCTTGAATGAACTCAAGGACATATTCAAAGAAATTTTGACCGCCAGTCGGAATGGTTTGTGGATTTCGAACAACTATAGCAGCTGAACCTAATAAGATAGCAATTACAACCCAAGAAGTAATAAGTACCTGACCATGGATTTGGAAACCCCCTATTTGCCAATAGAAATGTTGGCCTACTTCCACACCCGATATCTCGTATAAACCCTTTAGTGTGTTGATTGAATATGATAGAACATTCATATTGTCCTCTAATATAAATATTTAAAAGAAATTAATTATTTTGATTCAATCATCGCTTTCTAGACTTGTCTACTTGAATTTCATTTTCTATTTAGGAAACGGATTAATTACATAATATCCCCAATTTATATATATATTTTGATATTCAGGAAGAGTAACCGATTTAATTATAGAGTTTATGAAGTAAATTTTTTATTTTATTATGAATCAAAGATTTCTTATATAGCTAGAACGGCCCTCACAAATTGCAAATACTAATTTTGTAAGAATTAATCGGATTGAAGCTATAGCGTCATCGTTCGCCGGAATAGAAATATCCGCAAGATCTGGGTCACAATTTGTATCGATTAAACAAATCGTTGGAATTCCCAAAGTAATACATTCTCGAAGGGCCATATATTCTTCTTGTTGATCAACGATGATTACAATATCAGGCAACCCTGTCATATATTTAATTCCACCCAGATATGTTTGCAAGTGAGATAATTGTCTCTTCAACATGGCTGCATCTCTCTTCGGAAGACGAGCGAGTTTCCCCGCCTTTTGTTCCATTCTCAAGTCTCTGAATTTATGAAGTCGTGTTTCTGTAGTGGACCAATTCGTTAACATACCCCCAAGCCACTTTTTATTAACATAATGGCATCGAGCCCGTATTGCAGCCCATGCTACTAAATCCGCTGCTTTATTTTTTGTACCAACAATTAAAAATTGTTTTCCTCTACTTGCTGCATAAAAAACTAAATCACAAGCCTCTGATAAAAAACGAGCAGTTCTGGTAAGATTTATAATATGAATACCTTTGCATTTTGCAGAGATATAAGGTGCCATTCTAGGATTCCATTTCCGAGTACCGTGACCAAAATGAACTCCCGCCTCCATCATCTCTTCCAAATTGATGTTCCAATATCTTCTTGTCATTTCTCCCCACACTTTCTCTTTCTTTTTTAAGAAAGAGATGAGGTATCCTGAAATAAAAAATTGTTCCAATGGAACCTTCTTTTCGAACGCGGATTGGCCGTTGATACACAATCCAAAACATTAATTACTTTCTATTCGTTATTTTTATTATTTGAATTTCTTTATTTTATTACATTACTAATACATTACTAAATTAAATAACCATAACAAATACAGAAAAAATAAAAAGGATGAATCTTTTTTATTTTTTATGAAATCCGAGAAATCATTGTTGTTTTGATCTATCATGTAAATTCTTTGAAAGACAAGAATCAAATAATTCTCTGTGGTAAAACAAAATATCTCTCATTTCTCCCTCGAATAGATTCTTTTTTTTTGTTTTCAAGGGAATGTTTTTATGTTGACTTAAACGATGTACAAATCCTTTGAATCCCGTACCAACAGGTATCATCCCTCCCAAAACAACGTTTTCTTTTAGTCCTTTCAACCAATCGATACGACCCCGGAGAGCAGCTTTTGCTAAAACGCGAGCCGTTTCTTGAAAACTTGCTTCGGCTATAAAACTTTGAGTATTCAGAGATGCTCTCGTTATTCCCAATAAGATAGCTCGGTAACAGATCGCTTCTTCCAAAGCCCGTCCCGTTCGTTCCGCTCGCAACAATCCAACAAGTTCTCCGGGCAAAAAAACATTAGACATTCCGTCTTCTGAAATCAAGACTTTTGATGTTATTTGACGTACAATAATTTCTATATGCCTATTATGGATCTGCACCCCTTGGGACCGATAAACCTTTTGGATCTTATTAACCAAAGAAATACGACTTTGCGCTATAGTTAACTCAGCTCCAATCAAGAATCCCCAAGGGATTCCAAGAATTCTTGTTAGAAATTCGTTCCAACCGTCAACTCTCTTTTCTAAATTCATCGATATGGAATCAATCGAGCGAACTTCTAAAACTTGTTCTACTTTTGGAAGACCTTGCGTTATATCACCAGATCTCGATTTTTCATATATAAATGTAACTAACGTATCCCCTTCATAAATGATTTCCCCATAATGACCATGAACTGTTGCCCCTGGGGTAGCCAAATAAGGCTTAGCTGATCTTATTACTACAGAGTCAAATTGAACAATTAGAACTTGACCCGATTTTAAGTGCGGTCCATTTTTTTCTATACATAAATTTTCACAAAGAAATTGCCCAAGACGAATTTTTGTGGATGTCTCTTCACAAAAATTGTAATGAAGAAAATACCAATTTAATTTGAATGGATTCAAAATGATGTTACTGAATGCATCGGGATTATAAATCTGCCCATTTTCCTCCATTAAATAATATTGAAATTTAAGTACTTGAAAGGTTTGTTTTAAATTGTCAAGTTGTAAATAATTAGTTACCAAGATCTGATTATGAGTTAGATTATGAGTTATTAAATGGTAAAATGAAAAAACATTCGCAATTTGAAGAGCTGTTCCTAAGGGACCCAACGAATTTCTAATTGGAATTGGGCGATCTTTTCTAATTGATTCTTTGTGATATTTTACACTATTGAATGTAAATGGACCCATTCGAAAACAATTGAATGATGACAAAATTATAAAGGATTCACATTCCTTATTTATACCCACCAATGTATGAACAGTTCCTTGATTTTGATTAAATGATTGAAGTTTTGTCTTTGAATAAATGGAATAAAATGGATTCATATTAGTATGATCTAATCCACCATCAGAAAAAAATAAGGAATCATTTCTTTTACCGGTATACGAAATAGTGGATTTCGCTAAATCGACCCTTAAGAAATCTCGAATCATACCCTTTATTCTTACTTCAACAAAGGAAGCGCGGGCCTCTTGGATAGAAGAACTTTTTTTGTCTTGGGTCCAATTCAATATTAAACAAGTACGAACTAATTGAATACTTGTGTCAAAAATTCCCCGAGTGGCTTTGCCATTTCCATAAAGGATATAATTGACAACTCGAAGTTGCACATTATCCTTTTCCTGCAGCAAATCCTCGGAGAAAAGTGTTGTTAAATTTATACCGTCTGTTATTTTATATGTAACTACAGGTCGAACCAAAACAAAATACTTTTTCTTGATAGGAGCAACGCGTTGGACATAGACCCATTTTTTCAAATTTTTAGATTCCTTGTAATTTGTACTTCCTGGTGGTATCAAAATGCCACTGTATCGTGATATCTTATCTGTTTCCCCAGGAAAATGTATATCTCCAGAAAAAATTTTTAGTTCAATCTTTTTTTTTTTCCTCTCCACTCGGACCACTCCGCTTACTCGACTTCTTGTATTTAAAGCGATTTGTGTATCTACTCCAATGAGACTATTGTTACGTACCATTATGGGGGAAGATCCAGGCAAGATATGCACTTCCTCGGGAATGAAAAAAAACCGATCTACTTTCATTTGGTATTTTTGTCGAAATTCTTTGACTCCTCGATACTCAATCAAATCCTCTTTTTTAACGATTGAATGCATTTCTATAGTCCCATATTTAGTAATTCCCGAACTTTTTCTTCGGTATCGCGGATCGTCGAAATAAGCAAAAATACCATTTCTACGGAAAATACCATTTATCGGTACTTCAATCGAGATAGAAGAAAGGGGCATTAATTCTTTTTCTTGTTCTTGACTCGATTGAAATGGAATGATGAATCTATTTCTTCGCCTCTTTGACAATAAATCAGAATTTTTTGCAGGATATATGAGATTACAATGACCCATTCGATTCATTTCTGAATAATTCCTAATCCTATCCTCTTTTTTACTAGAAGGATCCAATAATTTATCTTTTACTTGATCATTAGTTACTGAGGAGTTAGAAATATATTTTTGTTCGAACAAAAAAGAATGGGCGTTCGTTTGATCTTGATCCTTGTGGACCGAAAGGGGAACTAGACTGGATTTGTACGACCTTCCTGATAATATCCATAAACGGCTTGTTTTTGGTAAGAAATGAACATTGCCATATGTAAATTCGGGCGCATGGTATACATTAGTACTCCAATGCATTTCTCCTTCTGAGTCAGAATAAATATGTTTTCGAACCCTTTCCTTAAAATTCAAGGTGGATGCCCCCGCGCGAATTTCAGCAATCACTTGTTCGGATTCAATATATTGATCATTTTGAACTAAAAGAAAACTTTTTGGCGGAATATTCACATTATGTAGAATATCTTCACTCTCAATAGTAACATACAAATCTATATAACATAGAAAGGCAGGATGTCCATGACGTGTACGTGTGGGATGAACCAAATCCTCGTTAAATTGTATTTTTCCATTCGAAGGGGCTCTTACATGTTCTGCAGTACCCCCTGTGAATACTCCGCCAGTATGAAAAGTTCTTAATGTTAGTTGAGTACCAGGTTCCCCAATGGATTGTCCTGCAATAATACCTACAGCTTCTCCCAATTCGACCAGGTCGCCGTGAGTGGGACTCCGGCCATAACATAATCGACAGATCCAAGACGTACTCCTACATGTAAAAGGAGTTCTAATGTATATTGGTTGGGTTCGAAAAGTTATGAATCGATTGACAAGTCCAACCCCGATATCTTGATTTCGCGTGGCCATGCACCGTGAACCCATATATATATCGTCTGCTAATACACGACCAATTAATGTTTGTATAAAAATTCTTTCCAGCATCATACCGTTTCGAGGACTTACAGAAATACCGCGAATGGTGCCGCAATCTGTTCTACGTACAACAATATGTTGTACTACTTCGACAAGCCTG